TAAATTTATTATTTATTTATTTATTTATTATTATTAATATATAAATATAATATTTAAATTTATTTATTTATTTATTTATTTATTATATTATATTAAATATTATATAACATATAAATCTACCCTCTTAATTATAGAGGGTAGATTTAATTATTAAAATATAAATTTATTATTTATTTATTTATTTATTATTATTAATATATAAATATAATATTTAAATTTATTTATTTATTTATTTATTTATTATATTATATTAAATATTATATAACATATAAATCTACCCTCTTAATTATAGAGGGTAGATTTAATTATTAAAATATAAATTTATTATTTATTATTATAAATGTATAAATTTATTTAAATTTGTTTATTTACTTGGTAATTATATTATATCAATTATATTTTATTAATTAATTAAGCATTTCTTAAAAAAAAATTAATTAGTTTATTAAAAGAAAATAACAATAAAAATAATTTGCCATTATTTTCTATTTTTTATTATATAAAAAATAAGATGCCTGAAAAAAGGATTATTTTGATAGAATAAATTATGTGAATTTTACTCTTATTACAAATTAAAGAATTAAACTTTTCATTAAATTTCAAAAATTTATGTGCATCATACACTAATTTATAATAAAAAGATAAGCTAAATTAAGCTATTAGGTTCATACCCTAAATATATAAGTAAAATCTTTTTCTTTTTAATTATATTAAATTCAATTAAATTACTTTTTTACACAACTATAATTATTGGGATTATAGTTTGTATTTGTTCAAATAATTGAATAATAATATGATCAGGATTAGAAATTAGATTAATATCTTTCTTACCTTTAATAATCAGAATAAATTTACTAAGATCAGAATGTATAATAAAATATTTTATTATTCAAAGTTTAAGATCATCAATTTTATTATTGGGAATAATATTAATTTTAATAAATAAAAGAAGTAATTTTATTATATTAATTTCATTAATACTTAAAATCGGAATATCTCCATTTCATAACTGAGTTTTAAATGTTATTGAAGGTTTATCTTTTAAATCAATTTTCTTTTTATTGACATTTATAAAAATTTCTCCTATAATGGTTATGTCCTATTTAAGAAAAATATTATGAATACCAGTATTATTATCATTAATTGTTGGGGCAATTATGGGAATTAATCAAAATTCATTACGAAAAATTTTAGGATATTCATCAATTTTTAATATTGGATTTTCATGTTCTTGCATTAATGAAATATCATTATGATTAATGTACATATTAGTATACAGATTTATATTAATCTGTATAATTATTATAATTAACAAACTTAATATTTTTTATATTAATCAAATTATGATTAATGAATTTAATTTAAAAACAAAAATTTCATTTTGATTAATAATAATATCTTTTGGTGGAATTCCACCTATATTAGGATTTTTAAGAAAATTAATATTATTTGAATTTATAATTTTAAATAATCAAGTATTTTTATTAATAATTATATTATTAACATCATTAATTGTAATATTTTATTATATTCGAATAACATATTTATCAATTATATTTAGATCAATAATAATAAAATGAAATTTTATATCAATTAATAATTCATTTATAGTAATTTCATTAATTAACTCCTTTATATTATTTATAGTAGTTTTTATTAAATCCTTAATTTAAGGCTTTAAGTTAAAAACTATTTACCTTCAAAGTTTAAATTATCAAAATTTATTGATAAGTCTTAAACATAATTATTAATTCTAAATTTGCAATTTAACGTTTTATTAAACTATAAGACTTATTATCAAGAGAATTTTATTTCTTAAATAAATTTACAATTTATTACTTTAATCAGACATCTTGATGAATAAATGATTATTCTCAACCAATCACAAAGACATTGGAACTATATATTTTTTATTTGGAATTTGATCAGGAATAATTGGTATAATATTAAGAATAATTATTCGTATTGAATTAGCTCAACCAGGAGGTTATATAAATAATGACCAACTTTATAATGTAATTGTGACGTCTCATGCATTTATTATAATTTTTTTTATGGTTATACCAATTATAATTGGAGGATTTGGTAATTGATTATTACCCCTTATAATTGGGGCTCCTGATATAGCATTTCCTCGAATAAATAATATAAGATTTTGATTATTACCCCCATCATTAATTTTACTACTATCAAGAGGAATGGTAGAAATAGGAGCAGGAACCGGATGAACAGTTTATCCCCCGTTATCAGCTAATATTGCTCATTCAGGGGCAAGAGTTGATTTAACAATTTTTTCTTTACATTTAGCAGGTATCTCATCTATTTTAGGGGCAGTAAATTTTATTACTACAGTAATAAATATACGAAGAACCGGTATGAATTTAGATCGAACTCCATTATTTGTTTGGTCAGTTGTTATTACTACATTACTTCTTCTCCTTTCTTTACCTGTATTAGCAGGTGCCATTACAATATTATTAACAGATCGAAATATTAATACTAGATTTTTTGACCCTTCAGGGGGTGGTGATCCTATTTTATATCAACATTTATTTTGATTTTTTGGACATCCTGAAGTTTATATTTTAATTCTACCAGGTTTTGGATTAATTTCTCATATTATCACTCAAGAAAGAGGGAAAAATGAATCTTTTGGTTATATTGGAATAGTATATGCAATACTTTCTATTGGCTTATTAGGATTTGTAGTATGAGCTCATCATATATTTACAGTAGGTATAGATGTGGATACCCGAGCTTATTTTACATCTGCAACCATAATTATTGCTGTACCTACAGGTATTAAAATTTTTAGATGAATAGCTACTATACACGGAGTATCAACTAAAATTAGAACAACTTTAATATGATCTTCTGGTTTTGTATTTTTATTTAGAATAGGGGGATTAACTGGTATTATTTTATCAAATTCATCAATTGATGTAGTTTTACATGATACTTATTATGTTGTAGCACATTTCCACTATGTACTTTCTATAGGTGCAGTATTTGCAATTATAGCAGGATTTATTCAATGATATTCATTATTTACAGGAATAACATTAAATCCAAAATGATTAAAAATGCAATTCTTTATAATATTTGTAGGAGTAAATTTAACCTTTTTTCCTCAACATTTCTTAGGATTAAGAGGATTGCCCCGTCGTTACTCTGACTATCCAGATTTTTACACATTTTGAAATTTAATTTCATCAATTGGAAGAATAATTTCATTAATTAGAATTTTAATTTTAATTTTTATTATTTGAGAAAGAATAATTTCAAAACGAATTGCATTATTTGCAAATTATAATTCAACTTCTATTGAATGATTACAAAAACTTCCACCTGAAGAACATTCATATTATGAATTACCATTATTAGTTTCATAATCTAATATGGCAGATTAGTGCAATGAATTTAAGATTCATTTATAAATATAATTATTTTATTGGAAATTTCTTCATGAATAATATTATTATTTCAAGATGCAGTTTCCCCAATAATAGAACAATTAATTATATTCCATGATCATACTATAATAATTATTATTATAATTACAATCATTGTAAGTTATATAATAATTTCAATAATAATAAATAAATTTATTAATCGATTATTACTAGAAGGACAAATAATTGAATTAATTTGAACAATTTTACCTGCATTTTTATTAGTATTTATTGCATTACCATCTTTACGAATTTTATATTTATTAGAAGAAGTAAATAATCCAATTATTACTATTAAAGCAATTGGTCATCAATGATTTTGATCTTACGAATATTCAGATTTTAAAAAAATTGAATTTGATTCTTATATAAAACCAATAAATGAATTAAATATAAATGAATTTCGATTATTAGAAACAGATAATCATATAATATTACCTTATAACATTAATACACGAATTTTAGTAACATCAACTGATGTTATTCATTCCTGAACTATTCCATCTATTGGTATTAAAATTGATGCATCTCCTGGACGAATAAATCAAGGAATAATCTTTATAAATCGACCAGGTATATATTTTGGTCAATGTTCAGAAATTTGTGGAGCAAATCATAGATTTATACCAATTGTTTTAGAAAGAATTAATTTAAATTCATTTATTTTGTGATTAAATAAGTATTCATTAAGATACTTAAAAGCAAGTAATGGTCTCTTAAATCATAATATGATAAATTAGCAAATATCCTTAATGAAAGGTTTAGTTTTAATAAAACATAAATTTGTCAAATTTAAAATACTAATATTAGTAATCTTTTTTGCCACAAATATCACCTATATGATGAACATTAATAATATTATTATTTATTTTTAGAATATTTTTATTAATATCATTAATATATTTTAATTTTTTAAATAAATCAATATTAAAAAATAAAAAAAATATTCACGAAATAAATTGAAAATGATAACTAATTTATTTTCAGTATTTGATCCATGTACAGGTATTTTTTCATTAAATTGAATAAGAATAATAATTTTTATATTTTTATTTCCAAAAAATTTTTGATATTTAAAAAATAAAAATACAATAATAATTAATTTAATATTTAATATACTTCATTTAGAATTAAATTTATTAATAAAATATAAAGGTATAAGATTAATTATATTAACAACATTTATTACAATTATATATAATAATATTTTAGGATTATTACCTTATGTATTTACTTCCTCATCACATTTAATATTTTCATTATCATTAGCTCTTCCAATATGATTAAGATTTATAATTTATGGGTGATTAAATAATATAAATAATATATTTACTCATCTTGTTCCTAGAGGAACACCTTCAATATTAATACCTTTTATAGTATTAATTGAAACAATTAGAAATTTAATTCGACCTGGTTCTTTAGCAGTACGATTAACCGCTAATATAATTGCTGGTCATTTACTTATATCATTATTAGGAAATAATTCAACTAATTTAATTATAATAATATCATTTATAATAATATTTATTATTTTAATAATATTTGAAACAGCTGTTGCTTTTATTCAATCTTATGTTTTTATAACATTGATAAACTTATATTCAAGAGAAGTATAAATGAATAATCATCCGTTCCATTTAGTTAATAATAGACCTTGACCTTTAATAGGATCTATTGGAGTTATAACAATTACATCAGGAATAGTAATATGATTTCATAAAATTAATATAAATTTATTTATATTAGGATTTATAATTATTATTTTAACTATAATTCAATGATGACGAGATATTATACGTGAATCAACATTTCAAGGATTACATACTAAAAAAGTTATTTTAAGAATAAAATTAGGTATAATTTTATTTATTATTTCTGAAATTCTTTTTTTTTCATCTTTTTTTTGAGCTTTTTTTCATAGAAGATTATCACCAACTATAGAAATTGGATTAAAATGACCTCCAATAGGTATTAAAACATTTGATCCTATAAATATCCCAATATTAAATACAATAATTTTATTATCTTCAGGTATTACAATAACATGAGCACACAATTCTATTATTAATAAAAATTTTACACAAATAATTCAAAGAACATTTTTAACTATTTTATTAGGAATTTACTTTTCTATACTTCAATTATATGAATATATTGAGTCATCATTTTGTATTTCTGATTCTATCTATGGAAGAACATTTTTTATAAGAACTGGATTTCATGGCATTCATGTAATTATTGGTACAATTTTCATTATTATCTCATTTATACGAATAATTAAACTTCATTTTTCAAAAAATCATCACGTAGGATTTGAATCATCAGCTTGATATTGACATTTTGTAGATGTAGTATGACTATTTTTATATATTTCAATATATTGATGAGGTAAATAATTTTCTTATTATAAAAAGTATAACAAGTTTCCAACTTGAAGGTTTAATATTTAAAGAAAATAATTTATATATTAATATTATTTTTAATAATTATTATAATTTTAATTTTATTTATTTCTTTTATAATTATTTTTATAAGAAAAAAATCAATTATTGATTTACAAAAATCAACACCATTTGAATGTGGTTTTAACCCATTATCATATAAACGTTTACCATTTTCTATTCATTTTTTTCTTATTGCAGTAATTTTCTTAATTTTTGATATTGAAATTATTATTATTGTTCCAATAATTTTTACAATAAAATATTCAATATTAATATATTGAATATTTACGTCAACAATATTTATTTTAATTTTAATTTTAGGATTATATCATGAATGATATAATGGAATGTTAAATTGAACAAATTAACTTTTAGGATTATATTTAATTATAATATTTGATTTGCAATCAAAAAGTGCTTTTAAGCTAATCTTTAGTAAAGAAGTAAATTTTACATTTAGTTTCGACCTAAAAATAAGGATAATAATCTTCATACTTTAATTGAAACCAAAATTGAGGTAACTTATTGTTAATAAGAATATTGAATTTATATTCCAATTAAAAGAGATTAAGACAAAAATAGCTGCTAACTAATTTTTTAAGCGGTTAAATTCCGTTTGTCTCTTATTTATATAGTTTAATAAAACATTTTACTTTCATTAAAAAAATGGTTTAAAAACCTATAAATTATTTTAAGAAAATTAATCTCATTAATATCTTCAATATTATGCTCTAAATATAAGCTATTAAAATAAATTAAATAAATAAATCATATTAAAAAAGAAATTAATAAAATTTTCAAATTATTTGAAGAATAATACTGAATAAAATTTGAAATTTTTAACAAATAAAAGGATAATCCGTAACCACCATAATATTCACCTCAACATGTTAATTGATAATAATTTAATAAACTATATTTATATATATACCTATATAAAAAAAAAGAATAACCAAATATAAATCATATATATCTATTAAATAAATAATAATTAACTGAAAAAAAATAATTAAAATTACAAAATTCAAGCCCAAATCAAATTCCTATAAAAACTATTAACAAAGATAATAACTTTAAATTAAAAGGTAAAATAATGAAAATTAAATCAAAACTTATTATTCATATTATTATTCTACCAAATAAAATTGATATAAATGTTAAAACAAAAATTCTAATTTTTATATATCTAAAATTTTCATAAATAAAATTATAAGTTATAAATTTAAAATTAAAAATTATTCTATAATAAAATAAACGTAATCTGTAGAATGCTGTTAATCCTAATGAAAAATAAAACATTAAAAAAATAATAAAATTTAATATATTAAAAGAAACATTCTCTAATAAAAAATCTTTAGAAAAAAATCTAGAAAGAAAAGGAATGCCACAAAGTGTTAAAATTGAAATATTAAAACATGATGTGATAAAAGGAAAAAAAATACTAACAGAACCCATTAAACGAATATCTTGATTATCATTTATATAATAAATTAAAACACCTGAACAAAGAAAAAGTAAAGATTTAAATATTGCATGAGTTAATAAATGAAAAAAAGATAAATCTACTATACCAATAAATAAAGAACTTATTATTAACCCCAACTGTCTTAAAGTTGATAAAGCAATAATTTTTTTTAAATCAAATTCATATCTAGCACATAAAGAAGAAAAAATTATTGTTATTATTCTAATAAATAAAAAAAAATAATTTATAAAATTAAATCTATAAAAAAAACGAATTAATAAATAAACTCCAGCAGTAACAAGAGTTGACGAATGAACTAAAGAAGACACAGGGGTAGGAGCTGCTATTGCAGCAGGTAATCAACAGGAAAAAGGAATTTGGGCACTTTTAGTAAAACAAGAAATAATAATTATATAAAAAATATAATCATTATAATAATTATTATAATAAATAAAATGTCATCTCCCATAAGATATTATTCAACAAATTGAAATTAATAATCCAATATCTCCTAAACGATTAGTTAAACAAGTAATTATTCCAGCTAAATAACTTTTTTTAGATCTATAGTAAATTACTAAACAATAAGAAACTAATCCTAATCCGTCTCAGCCTAACATAATTCTAATTAAATTAGGTCTTATAATTATTAAAATTATTCTTAAAATAAATAAAACAACTAAAAAAAGAAAACGATTATAAGAATATTTATAACAACCAATATAATTAATTCTATAAAAAATTACTATTGAAGAAATTAATAAAACTACTGAACAAAAAATTATAGAAATTCAATCTAATAAAATAACATAATAAACAGAAACAGAATTAAAATAAAAAATTTTAAATTCTAATAAATAATTATTATCATTATAAATAAAATATAATCCTAATAAAAAAATAATAATAGATATTATTAACATAATAAGAAATCAAAAGATATAAAAATTTATTTTAATCAAAACTTAAGGATAAAAATATCATCTTAGAAATCACAATTCTTTATTTTATTAAACTACTTAAATTATCAAAAAAAAAAGGATAAAATTAAAATAATAAAAGATAGAGGAATTAGGTGACTAAATATTAATAAATATTCACGAATCGAACATTCCATACAACTATATATATAATGAAACTTTCCATGTTGAGTAAATCTAAATAAAAAAAATCTAAAACAAGCACAAAAAAATGAAATTGAAAAAATAAAATAAATAGAGTTATTTCAATAAAAAATTATTCTATTTATAATAAAAATTTCTCTTACAAAATTTATTCTTGGAGGAGAACTTATATTAAATCTACAAAATAAAAATCAAATTATACAAAATCTAGGTATATATAATATTAAACCTTTATTAATAAAAAATCTACGTCTCATTATACGTTCATAGCAAATATTTGCTAAACAAAATAATCCAGAAGAACAAAGACCATGGCCTAATATTATTAAGAAAGAACCAAATAAACCTAATTTAGTTATAGTTAACAAACCTATTAAACATATACCTATATGTGCAATAGAAGAATAAGCAATTAAACATTTTAGATCACCCTGAATTAAACAAATTAATCTTACTAAAATTGAACCAATAATTGATAAAGAATACCAAATATATCTATATTTCATAAAAATATTTTCATAAATAAATATAAAACGAATTAATCCATAACCACCAATTTTTAATATTAACCCAGCTAAAATTATAGAACCAGAAATTGGAGCTTCCACATGAGCTTTTGGTAATCAAAAATGAAATATAAATATAGGTAACTTTACCAAAAAAGCAAAAATTATACAAAAATGTATGAAAAAAGAATAAGAATTATTAAAATTTATATCAAAAAATGAACTTCCATAATTTAAATACATAAATAAAACAACTATTAAAAGAGGTAGAGAAGCAAATAAAGTATATATAAATAAATATAACCCAGAAATTAAACGCTCTGGTTGATATCCTCAACCAAATAATATAATTATTATAGGAATTAAACTAAATTCAAAAAATAAGTATATTAAAAACATATTAAAAAAACTAAAAACAAAAATTAAACAAATACAAAGAAGTAAATTTATAAAAATAAAAAAATTATAACTTATAGTAATTAAAATTTTTGATCTAGTAATAATTATAAATGAAGAAATTATTAAACTTAAAATGATTAATGCATAAGAAATATAATCTAAAGAAAAAAAATAAGAAATATTACAATAATACAAATCACAATTTAAAAAACAAAAAATTAAAATTAAAATTAAAATAAAAAATTGAATTAAATATCATCTTTTTTTTAAAAAAGATAGAAGGATCAAAAAACATATATAAATGATAAATTTTATCATAAAAAAAGAGAATTAATATAATCATTTCCATGAAATCGAATCATTCTTACTAAAACACTTAATCCTAATACACCTTCACATACAAAAAAAGTTATTATAAAAATATATAAATAAAAATTATTTAAGTAAAACATCAAACAATAAATTATAATTAAAAATAACAAAGACAAAACAATAAATTCTAATCTTAATAAACATAAAAGTAAGTGTTTACGAATAAAAATTAAGGATAAAATAGAAAAACAAAATATATGTATAAAAAAAAATAAATTCATTAGTTTTAATAATTTAACAAAAAATAATAGTTTTGTAAACTATAAATAGAATAAAAATCTTTAAAATATCAGAATAATGTAAATTTACATTTTTTAGATATCCAAAACCTAAGTTTTAATTTATTAAACTATATACTGATATTAAATTTATGTTTATAAAAATAATAATATTATTAGCAACAATAGTACCATTCATAATTAACCCTATAAGAATAGGAGTAATTCTAATTTTACAAACAATAATTATATCAATAATTATAAATAAAATAATATTAACATCATGATTCCCTATAATTACGTTCTTAATAATAATTGGAGGATTATTAATTTTATTTATATATATAAGAAGAATTGCATCAAATGAAAAATTTAAAATAAAAATTAATTTAACTTTAATTTTAATTTTGATAATTATTATTTTAGAAGAAATAATTAATGAAAATATAATAAATGAATCACAAAAATTAATTAATTTATCTTTAGAAACACTTTCAATGTTAAAATTATATAATAAAAAATCAATAATTTTAACAATAATCTTAGTATCATACTTATTATTAACAATAATTATTATTTCAAAAATTGTTAAACATCATAAAGGTCCATTACGATCAAAAAATTATGAAAAAATCAATTATAAAATATAATATTATTAAAATTTTTAATAATTCACTTATTGATTTACCAGCACCTTTAAATTTGTCTTTATGATGAAATTTTGGTTCAATTTTAGGAATATGCTTAACTATTCAATTAATTTCTGGAATTCTTATTTCTATACATTATACATCTAATATTGAAATAGCATTTATTAGAGTTAATCATATTACACGAGATGTAAATTATGGGTGAATAATACGATATATTCACTCAAATGGAGTATCATTATTTTTTATTTGTTTATATTTACATACAGGACGAGGTATATATTATGGATCTTATAAATATATAAGAACATGAATAATAGGATTATTAATTATATTAATAACCATAGCAACAGCATTTTTAGGATATGTATTACCATGAGGTCAAATATCATTTTGAGGAGCAACAGTTATTACAAATTTAATATCAGCTATTCCTTATATTGGATCAATGTTAGTTAACTGAATTTGAGGGGGTTTTGCAGTTGACAATGCAACATTATCACGATTTTTTAGATTGCATTTTCTTTTACCATTCATTATTTCGATAATAACAATTATTCACTTATTTTTTCTCCATTTAACAGGATCAAATAATCCTATTGGATTAAATTCTAATATTGATAAAATTCCATTTCATCCATACTTTACAAATAAAGATTTAATAGGATTTTCATTTGTATTAACCTTATTATTTTTAATTAATATATTTGAACCTTACATATTATCTGATCCTGATAATTTTTCCATAGCAAACCCAATAATTACACCTATTCATATTCAACCAGAATGATACTTTTTATTTGCATATGCTATTTTACGATCAATTCCTAATAAATTAGGGGGAGTAATAGCATTATTTTTTTCAATTATTATTTTATCAATTTTACCATTTTCAATAAAAATAAAATTTAAAGGAATTATATTTTATCCATTAAGACAAATTAATTTTTGAATTTTTATTTCAACAGTAATTTTACTTACATGAATTGGAGCACGACCTGTTGAAATACCTTATACATTTACAGGATTAATATTAACAATTATATATTTTTTATATTTCATTGTAGATCCAATTATTACTAAAATTTGAGATAAAATAATTGATTAGTTATTTAGCTTAAATAAAGTAATTATTTTGAAAATAATAGATAGAGAAATTTAATAACTTTACAAAAAAAAATGATAAAAAATTAAAGACTTTATAAAAATAAAAAATAAAATATAATTTAATCCTAAAGGAAGATAACACTTTCAAGCTAAATATATTAATTTATCATAACGATAACGAGGAAAAGAACAACGAATCCAAATATAAATAAAACATAAAAAAATAAGCTTAATATAAAATAAAAATAAATAATAATCACAACCAAAAAAAATTATATTAGTTAATAAACACATAAAAATAATACTAGAATATTCAGAAATAAACAAAAAAGCAAACCCACCAGAACCATATTCAACATTAAATCCAGAAACCAATTCTCTTTCACCTTCAGAAAAATCAAATGGAGAACGGTTAGTTTCAGCTAAACAACAAGAAAATCAACATAAAAATATAGGAATAGACAAAAAAAAAAATCAACAATTAATTTGAATTTTTAAAAAATCAGTTAATCTATAACTATCACATATAAAAAAATAACAAAGCAAAATTAATGATAAAGAAACCTCATAAGAAATAGTTTGAGAAACTCTACGAATACAACCTAATAAAGAATATATTCTGTTAGAAGATCAACCACAAATAATAAGACCATAAACACCAATACTAGAAATACATAAAAAAAATAGTATAGAATAATTATATTCAATTAAATTGATAAAATAAGGAAATAAACATCAAATAAATAAAGACTGAATTAATCTAAAAATTGGACAAACAAAATAAATAAAAATATTAGAATTTATTGGTCAACATCTTTCTTTTAAAAATAATTTAAATCCATCACTAAAAGGTTGTAATAATCCTAAAAATCTAACTTTATTAGGTCCTTTACGAATTTGTATATAACTTAATAATTTTCGCTCTAACAAAGTAAAAAAACCAACAGATAATAAAACTATTATTAATAAAACAAATGATCTTAAAATCAAAATTATTGAATGTAAACAAATTACTTTATTAAATTCTAAAATTAATGCACTTTTTCTGCCAAATCAATACTAAAATTCATAATTAAACAAAAAAATATTGAATTTAATGGTCCTTTCGTACTAATTAAATTAAAATATCTTAAGATAGAAACCAACCTGGCTCACACCGGTTTGAACTCAAATCATGTAAGAATTTAAAAGTCGAACAGACTTAAAAATGAAAAAACTACCCCTCAAATTTACCTTAATTCAACATCGAGGTCGCAAACTTTAATATAAATATGAACTTTCCATTAAAATTACGCTGTTATCCCTAAGGTAACTATTTCTTTTTATCTAAAATATGGATCAAAAAAATCATAAATAAATGAATTAAAAAAATAAAGTTTAAATTTATTCATCACCCCAACAAAAAAATAAATAAAAATAAATAAATTTTAAACCAAAAATTTTTAAATTAATTTTATAATAAAGTTCTATAGGGTCTTATCGTCCCTAAAAAATAATTAAGCTTTTTAACTTAAAAATAAAATTTTAAAAATAAATTTAAAAAAATTAATTGCTCATTTATCCATTCATTCTAGTCAACAATTAAATGACTAATGATTATGCTACCTTTGCACAGTCAAAATACTGCAGCCATTTAAAATTAATCATAGGGCAGAATATACTTTTAAAATTTTACTAAAAAAAATGTTTTTGATAAACAGTTGACAATTAAATTTGTCGAGTTATTTAAAATTAAATTAAAAATTATATTTATTAAATCATTTTTTAATAAAAATAAAAATTTATTAAATTAATTTAGTAAAAATATAAATAAAAAAAAATTTAAAATAATAATATAAATTTATTATAAACTTAATTTAAAATTTAAAAAAAAATAAAAATTTATTAATTTAAATTTTAAAAAATAAAACAGATTATCCCACATTATATAAGATTAAATAAATTACAATAAAATAAATATATTTAATCATCAATTTAATTGAAATCCTAAATAACCAGATATAAAAAAGAACGAATAAAATTTCACTACTATAATAAATTTATAAATATTTATTTAACAATAAAAAAAAAATAAAATAAATATCATTTTTTTCGGGAAACAAAAATAATTAACTAATTTAATTTACCCTGATACAAAAGGTACTAACAAATTATTTTAAAATAATAAAATATTATCCTTTTCAGTTAATAAAATTTTTAATATTTAAAATTTTTTTTTACTTAATAAAATAAAATAATATAATAATTAAAATTATAAAAAGTTTTAATCAGAATAATTTTTAAAAATTTTTTATTAATGTAAATAATAAGCTTTAAAACATAAGCTATAAACTGAACATTCTAGATACACCTTCCGGTACAACTACTTTGTTACGACTTATCCCATATAATTGAGAGTGACGGGCGATATGTACATAATTTAGATCTAAATTCAAAAAATTTAATTAAACCAAATTACTAATAAATCCTATTTTAAAATAAATTAATTAATTTATAGTTATAAAATAAATATTTTTAAAGTAACCCACATAAACCAAATAAAAACTGCATCTTGACCTAATATTATTTTTTATAATTAAAGAAAATTTCTTATTAAAACACTCTATAATATAGCGATATACAAATAATATAATTGGTGAAAATTATTGTGGTTTATCAATTAAAATACAGGTTCCTCTATAAAGAAAAATTACCGCCAAATTCTTTAAGTTTCATAGAAAATAACTATTAATATTTAGGAATAATAAAAAATTTAAATAAAAAATAATAGGGTATCTAATCCTAGTTTAAATAAAAACTTAATATAAAAATATTTGAAATTTTTGAATAGTATAAATTTCACCTAAATAATTAAATTAAATAATCAAATAAAATAATATATATATTAACCAAAAAAGTTAATTTAAATAAGATGTATAACCGCGAATGCTGGCACAAAATTAATCTAATTTTAATAAATTTCTAAATAATAATAAAATTAAGAATAAAATAAATTACTGCAAATTATTAATTCAACTTTTTAACATATAATTAATTTAAAATAATTAACATAAAAGCCAGAATCAAACCTTATAAATATTTATAATTAACAAATATGGCAAATATTTATTTAACATTAATAATCTAATATTTTTATAAATAAAAAAATTAAAATTTAATATACTGAAATTAATAAAATTTAAATGTTAATAATGAACCTTCTTTCTTTTTAGGCCTAAAAAAAAAGAAAGAAGGTTAATTAATATAGAGATAAGAATAATCTTATAATATTAGATTTTATTATTAGAATTGATATTTAAATAATTATGATACCTAATAAAGTTAATAAATTTAAAGATAAATTAATTATTAATGCAATATTATTATTTAAAGTATGATTTATTATTTAGATTTAAATAATTAGTTATAAAATTTTAATACTTAAGTATAAATGATTATAATATAAATAATAGAAATTAAACCTTAATATACTGAAATTAATAAAATTTAAATGTTAATAATGAACCTTCTTTCTTTTTAGGCCTAAAAAAAAAGAAAGAAGGTTAATTAATATAGAGATAAGAATAATCTTATAATATTAGATTTTATTATTAGAATTGATATTTAAATAATTATGATACCTAATAAAGTTAATAAATTTAAAGATAAATTAATTATTAATGCAATATTATTATTTAAAGTATGATTTATTATTTAGATTTAAATAATTAGTTATAAAATTTTAATACTTAAGTATAAATGATTATAATATAAATAATAGAAATTAAACCTTAATATACTGAAATTAATAAAATTTAAATGTTAATAATGAACCTTCTTTCTTTTTAGGCCTAAAAAAAAAGAAAGAAGGTTAATTAATATAGAGATAAGAATAATMTTATAATATTAGATTTTTATTATTAGAATTGATATTTAAATAATTATGATACCTAATAAAGTTAATAAATTTAAAGATAAATTAATTATTAATGCAATATTATTATTTAAAGTATGATTTATTATTTAGATTTAAATAATTAGTTATAAAATTTTAATACTTAAGTATAAATGATTATAATATAAATAATAGAAATTAAACCTTAATATACTGAAATTAATAAAATTTAAATGTTAATAATGAACCTTCTTTCTTTTTAGGYCTAAAAAAAAAGAAAGAAGGTTAATTAATATAGAGATAAGAATAATMTTATAATATTAGATTTTTATTATTAGAATTGATATTTAAATAATTATGATACCTAATAAAGTTAATAAATTTAAAGATAAATTAATTATTAATGCAATATTATTATTTAAAGTATGATTTATTATTTAGATTTAAATAATTAGTTATAAAATTTTAATACTTAAGTATAAATGATTATAATATAAATAATAGAAATTAAACCTTAATATACTGAAATTAATAAAATTTAAATGTTAATAATGAACCTTCTTTCTTTTTAGGTCTAAAAAAAAAAGAAAGAAGGTTAATTAATATAGAGATAAGAATAATCTTATAATATTAGATTTTATTATTAGAATTGATATTTAAATAATTATGATACCTAATAAAAATTAATAAATTTAAGGATAAGTTGCATAATTAAATATTAGGGTTATAAAAGCTTTCTTGCCCTTAAATCTTAATTGTATTAATTGAGGTGTACTTAATTTTTGGTTTAAAAGCTTTCTTGCCCTTAAATCTTAATTGTATTAATTGGGGTATACTTCATTTTTGGTTTAAAAGCTTTCTTGCCCTTAAATCTTAATTGTATTAATTG